TTAATCGTAAATAAGAAGATTGTTTACGAATAAAAACTAAGAAAAATTCCCATTCAAATACATAAGAATTGTATAGGAACCGAAATAATCTTTTATTTTCTTTTGAAAAAACGTAAATAGATTTATTCTGAGTAATGAGAAGACTATTCAAATTATGATATTCGTGAAGAAAGAACCGCAATAAATGTAAAAAAGGAACATCTTGAATCCAGCATTGAAGAATTTGAACCAAGATTTCCATATGTATGGGATGAGGTATTAGTATATCTGAGACATAATTTAAATGTGATAATTTGTCCTCTAAAAAGGGAAAAATGGAATGAATTGATCGTAAATTATGATATTTTGGTATTTCTTTTTCTTCGAAATAAGATACTAATCGCAACGAGAATGGAATTTCTACAATAATTGCAAAACTTTCTGATATCATTTGAGAATGAAAATGAGAAAAAAAAAAATTATTGTGGTTGTATCCAACGAATCGATTTTGATTAGAATCATTAACCAAAGAAATCAAAAAATTCTGTTGATAGATTCGAGTAATTAAACGTTTTACAAGTACTAAACTAGATTTATTGTCATAACCAAAAACTTCCACAGGTTCGTAAAAAACCGAACCATTTAACCCATGATTATGAGCAAGTGCATAAATATATTCCTGAAAGAGTAGCGGATATAGGAAGTGTTGTTGCCGAGATCTATCCTTTTCTAAATATCCTTGTAATTCTTCCATTGACTTACATTTTTTCTACTTGAAACAAAAACAGTAGGCATTTCTTGGGTTATCAAATTATACATAGTGCAATATGGTCAGAACAAGGTATGTATTATGTACAAAAAAATATATATACCCCGGAAACAGAAAGTCCAATCAACAGATCTTTTTCCTCTCCCCTTCTATCTAATGGGTTTATCCTCGTTATAATTATTAGAGGTTCAAAAATCTTTTATTTTTGCAACCCGATCGCTCTTTTGACTTTGGAACAAATTCTTTTTGTCAGTATACTGTTTCTTCTACACATTCGTTTCCAATCTATAATAGAGAATAGTTAGGATTTAAAAAAAAATAAAAAAAAAAAAGAATCAAAGGACCACTCACAGGAGAACCTTTTCCCGCATCAGGCACTAATTTTTTTTAACGTCTAATTAGATGGGGTAATTATTCAAATAAAGAATAGAAGCTCGTTGCTTTTTTTTACCAGAATTGGAGCCGTAGGGCTCTATCCATTTATTCACTAAACCCAACTGTCAATGTGAATTTTTTTTGTCTTCCTCCTACTCCTAAAATAAAAACCAAATTTTGGAATGATCTGGTAAGGATTGACTCAGAATTCTACTAAAAAAAATAGGAATCTAATAAGAAATTAAGAAATTCCATTTTCTTCTTATTATTACGACATGCTGTTTTTTCCATCCATTACCTTTCAGGATCAGTCGCGGTTTTATAGACTCTACCAATAGTCTGGACGAATTCATTGCTTCATCCAAATGTGTAAAAGATCATAGTCGCACTTAAAAGCCGAGTACTCTACCGTTGAGTTAGCAACCCAGATAAATATGATTTGTAGATACGATCGAAATAAAAAAATAAATAGAATTGCACTGTACAACTACGTCAAAACATTGAACTAACAAGAAATAGAGGAAAGATTTTATGATCAATTCTAAACACCAAAATAGCAAAATGAATGGATCGGATTCAAAAATAAAAAACAACGGATTCCAAATAGAAATATCAAAATTTACAGACCGCCCATTTTCTCAAAATTTTGGATTTTCGTTAAGAAAATACATCTTGCATATGTATAACAGTAAATTCGGCAAACCCATCATTTGACTGAAGTAAAGGAAAACCAAATTAGGGGTCGGAATAAACAGATCCGCTTATCTACGATCGAATTATATTTGTTCGATACAACATTGTCAATATGAATGGAAAACAAATTCAATTTAATTAATAATTAATTAAGTATTGTATTTAAGTATTAAGTAAATCAAATAAGAATTCGTGTTGGATTGGCACAACATAAATAAGAAATTTAGATGAAAAAAAAATAAGGAAAAAGTAGAGAAAAAGTATGAATACAACAAGAAAAGAGCAAATTTTAAGTAACTAATTGCCCAAAATAGATACTAGTTACCTTTTCTTTTTTATTTATTAAAAGAAATTTTGTTTTTTTTTTTTCTTTATGAAGGTCTTTCTTTAACTTTAAATAATTCTGCCTTCCTTAAAATATCATGAACAGTTCCTGTAGGTTGAGCACCTTTTTCAAGGAAATAACGAATGGCAGGAACATTTAAATAAGTTTGATTCTGTATCGGATCGTAAAAACCCACTTTTTGAAGATCTCTTCCTTCTCTTCGGGATCGAACATCAATTGCAACGATTCGATAGATCGCTCATTGGGATAGATGTAGATAAATAATACCCCCCCTAGAAACGTATAGGAGGCTTTCTCCTCATACGGCTCGAGAAAAAATGATTCTAATATTTCTGTATATTCTGTATATAATGGCAAATAGATCCATAAAATCATGAAGTCGACTATAATTTGAGTTATAATTTGAGTCGTTTTTTGTTCTTACTTACAGATACAGAAAAAAAGAAATATCATTCGTACTCATAACTCAAGTTGGGCAATTCTGAAAAAGTGCGAAGGTAACTCTTTAGACATTTCTTGAGTCGTCTCTAACCTCTTTTGTTTGTCTCGTCTCGAATCTATTTTTCTTCTTCATTATAATAAAATGAAATAAAATTATTGAGACAATTGAAAATAGTGTTTCCTTGTTCCGGAATCCTTTCTCTTTACTTTGTAAAATCATTAGGTTTAGACATTACTTCGGTGATCCTTATTCCTTTTCAAAATGGCAGCAACATACCTTTTGTTTTTTGTTATTTCTTTCTATGAATAATACGAAAGATTTATTATAATACACTTTTCATTTTAATCGAAAAAGTTTTACCAATTTCGACAAATTTGACTTTTTTATTTTATTTCAAACTTGTTCGAATTTTAACCCTTCGATTTCGATATTGAGGATATATTTACAAAGTTGGTCTAACTTATTAATTGTTACTAACCCTAGATTCTTCCCCCCGAGAAATGAATCAATACTTTTTGTTCGAGCTCCATTATGTACTATTCCTATTTACCAACCCAACACAAATTAGGTTCCTAGCAAGAACAGAACAAACTATGTCGATTCAAGAGCATCTTCATTCCTATAGAAAATGGTGGATGTAAGAATCCACAACGAATCATGTCCTTCAAGTCGCACGTTGCTTTCTACCACATCGTTTCAAACGAAGTTTTACCATAACATTCCTCTGATTAAATTTCGAACCGGTATGGAATTGATTCAATATGGAATCATGAATAGTCATTGGCTCAAATGAAACAGATTTCTAAAAAAGACGAATAAACGCGTTTACTTAAGTCTTATTTACATCTTCAACAGATTCTTCGGGATGATGAATCATAAAAAGGATCATCCCCCCCCCTTTTTTTTCGAATACATAAATGAAAAAGTAAAGGCCTTTACTTAATAGAATAATAGAATAGATTTTCAATTCCGGAACAAAATAAGTTAGTAACCAAATTATAAGCTATTCCGATGACTCGAAAAGGTCGGAAGTCTCTCTATAATATAGATTTTTCACACTTATTCAAGTACCAAGGGTTCACAAAAATGAAGATTCAAAATTCTTTCTTTCATCTGAAAGAGAAAATCAGAATCAAGAATAAGAGGAATCTAATCTTTTCATATCCATCATATGCAACGAACAATTGTTACTGGGAGTAATCATGGATATTTAAAGGATCACAGATCCTTTTGACTTAACCAAGAGAAGGGGCTGCTGTTACTGAAATAGAACAATACAATAATACTACATAATATCTATTATACAGCATACAGACCTATTTTGTTTTACTTCAGATTCAAGAATCTTTCCTCCAATTCCGTAAAAATGGAATATATAAATTTTCATCCATCCAATCATTACATTATATTGATTTCCAATTATTCAATTGAATAAGCTAAAATACAAAAAAAGAAAATGGGATCCAGATCAATTTATTTTTCCTATTTTTTCCTTAGAAGTTTTTAGACGAACGATGAAATGCAATTAATACAAAAAACTACGGAATCTTTAGTCTCCACATAAAGTGTGGAATTGGGATACACCATTTATTTTCTTTAGGCTTTCCTTGGGGAATGGAATAGAAAAAAAAGGTTTTTTTCTATTTCAATTAAGAATGCACCATGTGCGAATTCCCATTTCACGGGTATGGAACACAAGGTTTCCCTAAGTAACTAACTTCAATATGAATATGAGTATGAGCATACTCTGAATGGGAATGATCCACCTCCAATTCTTTTTTGAATTCAAAATTCAAAGAAATATTTTGATTTCTACCCGTACATTGAATTCAGAACAAAGAAGGGGTTGGGTCACACATTATATATATCCAATATCCAAGCAAGATTAAACAGAAAATTGTTAAAGAGAAGAATCTTTCGTTTCTGATGGAGACGATCTGGGACGGAAGGATTCGAACCTCCGAATAGCGGGACCAAAACCCGTTGCCTTACCGCTTGGCCACGCCCCATTTAGATTTATATTCGACACTAATAAAGACTAATATTGGTATTGGTCATTCGTCAATCCCAGCCCAAATACATATGAAATACATTGTTGCTAGGATTCAACACATGTAAATATAGAATCACAAAAAATTATTGATCAAATTATTGATCATTACATAAAATTCAATTAAGATATTGTACGAAACTATAATTCCTTGTATTCTCATTTGAGAATGAAAGGAAAGATTTTTGATTTGGGAGAGTTCGAAGAAAAAGAAGGATTTTTTGACCCGCCTTTTTATTTTTCCTTCATAAAAAGAACTCAACCAAAATCCAATTTTCTAATCTACAAGAATGAAATGTTTGTTATGCTTAATATCTTTAGTTTAATCTGTATCTGTCTTAATTCCACCCTTTATTCGAGTAGTTTTTTCTTCGCTAAATTGCCGGAGGCTTATGCCTTTTTCAATCCAATCGTAGATTTTATGCCTGTCATACCTCTACTATTTTTTCTATTAGCTTTTGTTTGGCAAGCTGCTGTAAGTTTTCGATAAAATTTTGAATACTCTGCATAATTCATGATTTATTCGAAAAAATAAATTCTAAAATAAAAATTGATAAGATCAGATAAGTTTTATATTATGAACCCTCGATTCAAAAATAGAAATTCTTGTATATTGAATTGAATGACCGCGGTGAGAAATTTGGATCAACTTATTTCCTCGTTCTTACATTCCAGTAAACAAGGACTTTCGAAGAACCCACAATACCCAATAACGGATATGGCCAAACATTTTTGGTAATGAAGGAATCAGAACCTTTCTTTTCTTAACCTTTCTTTTCTTATTACCTTATTACAAAGTAGAAAGAAATTTGTTGAAAATTACTTTTTTTTTTCAAGATTCAAGAAAAGACTTCATTTTGGGGGTGTTATGCCAAAATAACGTATGTGATAAAAAATAGGCAATCTATTTCCTTTTTCCCAAAAAAATAATCTTGGAGATTGTGTAATGCTTACTCTCAAACTCTTCGTTTACACAGTAGTGATATTTTTTGTTTCTCTCTTCATCTTCGGATTCTTATCTAACGATCCGGGCCGTAATCCTGGACGTGAGGAATAAAAAATGTTGAGTTTTCTTTATTTTTTTTTTTATATTCCATACATTTAACATTTACCTATGATGAAAAAAAAAAAGGATCCCATTTTTTCCAATTTGAAAGTCTGAAGTGATCAGAGGGAACGGAGAGAGAGGGATTCGAACCCTCGGTACAAATAACTCGTACAACGGATTAGCAATCTGCCGCTTTAGTCCACTCAGCCATCTCTCCCAATTCAAAATTGCATTTTTTTTATATGATGTGAAGTAAAAAGATTGAAACAAAAAAAACTTCGTTTTCTTTTTTTCATTATTTATTAGTAATAATTTATTATAAGATAGGATAAAGTAACGATAATAATATAAAAATAATAGAAATAATATATTATTCAAATATATTCAAAACAAATTTGAAATTCTATATAAAAATGGATAAGATATCTACGAATTTGATCAGTAATTCAATTTAGATAATGATTCGAAACAGAGATCTTATCCCCGATAGAATAGATATAGACAGAATCCCTTACTTCATTTCTTTAATTTTGTAAGAAAGGTTCATTCCCCCGGCCTGGTTAAGTACTGGCCGGGCCATTACATTATTTCTTTTTTTGTTCTGATAAATCATTTCATAGATCAAACAATTTAATTATGTATGATTTGATATCAAATCAAAAATTCTTGGTTGTTATTGAAGCAACAAAGAAAATGTCTATCCCCAGTCCTATGATAGAAGTGCCATTTCTTAGTGATTAGTATTATTAATACTATACTAATAATAAGAATACTATAGAATAAGAATATGAATATGAAAGAATATTTTTCACATTCTTATCATTCTTATTAAGTATATAAATATAAGTATTTTTTTCTCAATTTACTTAATTACTAACCGGAAAAGAACACATACATATAACAATTAATATTAAACAATATCAAATAATATTAAACAATATCAAAAATGAAACACACATATGTTATAACATATATAACATAACTCATTTACTTGTTCAAGGGACAAGCTTTATTTTATTTGAACATTTGAAATCCAATTGATCCGATTGATCCCCAAATTCATAGGATCTGGCAGTTGAAGGGGAAGTTGAAAACGAAAAACGAAATGCGGAATTCATCATTTTTATGGTCCATCTTTAATAAATCCCTAGATTCGGAATGTCAGTAATGACTTCTAGCAAATGAAAAAGATGACTTTTCATTTTATTTCATTTTATTATATTAATTATAAATTATATATAATTATATTTAAATATTTAATTATATATATTTAATTTGATTATATATTGTATATATATATATAAATTCTATTTCATTATATTATGAATTAGGATCAAGTATGATCAAGTCAAGTTTTATTTAAATAAGCTGCTTTCTATTCTTCGCCTATTTTTTTTTTTCAAGTACCTCCAGCGGGACGAAGTGCCAACACTAGAATTTTCATGAGTCTGATGCTATCTTAATTGTATCTAATTCCTTTGCTCATTCCTTTGTTCGACAAAAGGTTCATTCATATATAATAATGGAGATATGTAGCGGGTATAGTTTAGTGGTAAAAGTGCGATTCGTTTGATTAATAACTTAAATAGTTAAGGGATCCTTCGGTTTTTTCATATTCCGATCAAGATCAAAAAACTTTATTTCTTAAATTGAAAAGGTTGAATCCTTTTTCCCTCAATAGCATATTTGAGGAAGACTATACATTCTCACGATTTATATCCAAGGGTCAATTCGAAATTGAATACAAAATGGGATTATGGAATCGCGAAGCATAATTTTTTTTTATTTCAATTGGATC